TGTAGGCTAAGTAAATCAATGGATAATCTTGGTCCTCTTGAAAATACCAGTGTAAGTGAAGACCCGATTCTAAATGATACAGAAAAAAACACCTATAATTGGAGTCATAGTGACAGTAGTAATGTTGATCATTTAGTCGGCGTTAGGGACATTCGGAATTTAAACGTGGATGACACTTTTTTAGTTTTAGGTAGGGATAATAAAAAAGACGGTTATTCCATATATTTTGATATTGAAAATCAAGTTTTTGGGATTGACAATAATCATTCTTTTTTGAGTGAATTAGAAAAAGAATTTTCTAGTTATTGGAATTCTAGTTATTTAAATAAGGGGTCTAGGAGTGACGATTCCCACTATGATTATTCTATGTATGATAATAAATATAGTTGGAATAATTACATCAATAGTTGCATTGACAGTTATCTTCGTTCTCAAATCGGGATTGCTAGTTCTATTTTAAGTGGTAGTGAAAATTACAGCGAAAGTTACATTTCTACTTACATTTTGGGTGAAAGTAGAAATAGTAGTGAAACCGAGAATTCCAGGCTAAGAACTAGCACGAACGGCAGCGATTTCGCTCTAAGAGAAAATTCTAATGATCTCGGCGTAACTCAAAAATACAAGCATTTGTGGGTTCAATGTGAAATTTGTTATGGATTAAATTATAAGAAATTTTTTAAATCCAAAATGAATATTTGTGAACAATGTGGATATCATTTGAAAATGAGTAGTTCAGATAGAATTGAACTTTCGATTGATCCAGGCACTTGGGATCCTATGGATGAGGAGATGTTCTCTCTGGATCCCATTGACTTTCATTCAGAGGAGGAACCTTATAAAGATCGTATTGATTCTTATCAAAAAAAGACAGGATTAACCGAGGCCATTCAAACCGGCATAGGTCAACTAAACGGCATTCCCGTAGCAATTGGGGTTATGGATTTTCAGTTTATGGGGGGTAGTATGGGATCGGTAGTAGGCGAGAAAATTACTCGTTTAATCGAGTATGCTACCAATCAATTTTTACCTCTTATTCTAGTGTGTGCTTCCGGAGGAGCACGCATGCAAGAAGGAAGTTTGAGCTTGATGCAAATGGCTAAAATTTCTTCCGCTTTATATGATTATCAATCGAATAAAAAGTTAGTTTATGTATCAATCCTTACATCTCCTACGACTGGTGGGGTGACAGCTAGTTTTGGTATGTTGGGGGATATCATTATTGCTGAACCCAACGCCTACATTGCATTTGCAGGTAAAAGAGTAATTGAACAAACATTGAATAAGACAGTACCTGAAGGTTCACAAGCGGCTGAATTTTTATTCCATAAGGGCTTATTCGATCCAATCGTACCACGTAATCTGTTAAAGGGCGTTCTGAGTGAGTTATTTCAGCTCCACGCTTTCTTTCCTTTGAATCATAACTTAAGTAGAACCTTAACTTAAGTTATATAGTTAATTAAATTGAATTCCTTAAATTAATTTTTTTCTGGCGAATAACTATTTAGAATAAGTATTTATTAAGTATTTATTTATCGGAATCAAAGGAAAAATCCGAAGAATGGATTTTTTTTGGTGACATAAGAGGAAATTATGAAAAGAATCATACAGATAATTTTTTTTTTTACCGATATCCCTGATTCCTAATTAGGAAACCTCTATGAACAAGATAAAAGAGCTAATTCTTTTTCCGCGAAATTCAATTGGGCAGGGTAGTAAATTAAATAATAAATAAAACGAATTTCATGTTCTTTTCTTCCTTTCGTATTATATTATAACTATAAACTATAACGAATTTTGGAATAATTTATAAGGGGAAGAAACTCTTTATTAAATTCAAATTATAAGACAAGAAAAAGATAATAGAAGAATAACAAACAAGTGGATTATCATACATGTATTTCATGTAGAAAAATGAATAAGTCCATTTAGTTAGTTCTATATTCCTTGCACTTTCTTATATATACTCACTTAGATATACTTAGTATAATTATATAGGAATTCTAATAATTTTAAGAGATCCTTCTATTTAAGATATCTTTCTAACAATATAATATAGCGATAATAAGTAAAAAGATTAATATAACAATAAATAAATAACAGGTACAAATATTAAATCGAGGTGCCCATTCTATGACAATTCTCAACAACTTACCCTCTATTTTTGTGCCTTTAGTGGGCTTAGTATTTCCGGCAATTGCAATGGCTTCTTTATCTCTTCATGTTCAAAAAAACAAGATTTTTTAGATCTGATGGGGGCAAATTTCATCTATTTTTTTTTTCAAGACTTAGACTTGGATCATAACACAGATATCTATTCAGTATAATATGGTATAACTTGTGGCTTCTTTCAAACAGAAAAGAAAGGGCAGGCGTAAACGTAAATATGATATATGAGTAAACGAGCTATTTGTTGAAAATAAGGAAAATAAGTCGCGATTGGGGCGGATGCCTGAAATAAATGCAAAGCCCATGTAGCTATATATGTGTAGTATGTGTAGATAGGGGATCATATGAGGGGGCTCCTATTATTTTACTTTTAGATCTAACGAATTGCTTCGAAAGATTCACATCAGAATAGTGCAAGTTGATGAAAGTTCCTTCGGAAACAAAAAAACGTAAAGTAAAATTCATTTTGGCCGGTCTCCCACTTCCAATAAAATGCAACTAGATCTAGTATGAGTTGGCGATCAGAACATATATGGATAGAACTTATAGCGGGGTCTCGAAAAATAAGTAATTTCTGCTGGGCCATTATACTTTTTTTAGGTTCATTGGGGTTTTTATTGATTGGAATTTCCAGTTATCTTGACAGAAATTTGATATCTTTATTCCCGTCTCAGCAAATCATTTTTTTTCCACAAGGGCTCGTGATGTCTTTCTATGGGCTCGCCGGTCTGTTTATTAGCTCTTATTTGTGGTGCACAATTTCGTGGAATGTAGGTAGTGGTTATGATCGATTCGATAGAAAAGAAGGAATAGTGTGTATTTTTCGTTGGGGATTTCCAGGAAAAAATCGTCGCATCTTACTACGACTCTTTATGAAAGATATTCAGTCTATCAGAATAGAAGTTAAAGAGGGTTTTTCTGCTCGGCGTGTCCTTTATATGGAAATCAGAGGCCAGGGGGCCATTCCTTTGACTCGTACTGATGAGAATTTGACTCCACGAGAAATTGAGCAAAAAGCAGCGGAATTGGCCTATTTTTTGCGTGTACCAATTGAAGTATTTTGAAATAAACCGAAGCACTTTTCTTAGCAGGAGGTAAAAAACCAAAAAATCCTCTTTTTTTTTTTTTTTTCTATAACATTTTTTTTCTATAACATAACTTAAATTTATTCATAATTATTCATAATACTAATGAACCAAAGAAGACGTATATTATATATACGGAATATATACAGAAAACAGAAAAATTAGAAAACGGAACTTTTTTTTATGCGTATGTAAATTCACAAAATTCAAGGACTAACCACTGACTCACAAATAAAAAAGAGGGAATAGATTCGCGGGTTCGAAGCTTTCTATTCTAAATTCTAATATCTAATATTAAAATAGAACTTATGCTTGATAGAAATATTAGATCGTATAGAGTTGACGAATGAAGCGGATTCATTAAAAATTCACAGACGAAAAAATGGAAAAAAAAGCATTCATTCCCCTTCTATATCTTACGTCTATAGTATTTTTGCCCTGGTGGGTCTCTTTTTCATTTAATAAAAGTCTGGGATCTTGGATTATTAATTGGTGGAATACTAGTAAATCCGAAACTTTTTTAAATGATATTCAAGAAAAGAGTATTCTAGAAAAATTAATAGAATTTGAGGAACTCTTCCTGTTGGACGAAATGATAAAGGAATACCCCGAAACACATCTACAAAAGTTTCGTATCGGAATCCACAAAGAAACGATCCAATTGATCAAGATGCACAACGCAGATCGTATAGATACGATTTTGCACTTCTCGACAAATATAATCTGTTTCGTTATTCTAAGTGGTTATTCTTTTTTAGTTAATGAAGAACTTTTTATTCTTAATTCTTGGGTTCAAGAATTCATATATAACTTAAGTGACACGATAAAAGCCCTTTCTATTCTTTTATTAACCGACTTATGTATAGGATTCCATTCACCCCACGGTTGGGAACTAATGATTAGCTCTTTCTACAAGGATTTTGGATTTGCTCATAATGATCAAATTATATCTGGACTTGTTTCCACCTTTCCAGTAATTTTCGATACAATTTTTAAATATTGGATCTTCCGTTATTTAAATCGTGTATCTCCGTCACTTGTAGTGATTTATCATTCAATGAATGACTGAAAAATGATCCACCGATCCAATTAGAATTTTGTTATTTTGTCCATAAGTAAAATAAACTATTCAAAATCTTACTTTTTTTTTATACACTTATTTTTTCTATACATCCAAGAGATTCGGATTCCTCCTATATTTTAGTATTTTAGTAAAAATTTTTCAGTAACTAGCAGCATCGTGGATAGGGAACTATCCTAGCGACCTACCCAATTTTATTGTAGAAATTTTCTGGATCAACGACTGGACCATGCAAACTAGAAAGACCCTCTCTTGGATAAAGGAAGAGATTACTCGCTCCATTTCCGTATCGCTCATGATATATATAATAACTGGGGCATACATTTCAAATGCATATCCCATTTTTGCACAGCAGGGTTATGAAAATCCGCGCGAAGCAACTGGTCGTATTGTATGCGCTAATTGTCATTTAGCTAATAAGCCCGTGGGTATTGAGGTTCCACAAGCGGTACTTCCTGATACTGTATTTGAAGCAGTTGTTCGAATTCCTTATGATATGCAACTAAAACAAGTTCTTGCTAATGGTAAAAAGGGAGCTTTGAATGTGGGGGCTGTTCTTATTTTACCTGAGGGGTTTGAATTAGCTCCTCCTGATCGTATTTCGCCAGAGATGAAAGAAAAGATAGGTAATCTCTCTTTTCAGAGTTATCGCCCCGCTAAAAAAAATA